ATTCTATTTTTTTCTTATTTCTTATTAATTTAATAAAAAAATAAAGTAAAAGCGGGTAGCGGGAATCGAACCCGCATCGTTAGCTTGGAAGGCTAGGGGTTATAGTCGACGTTGATTCATCATTTTTAACGTCTCTAATTCAAAACTGAACGTGAAACTTTGGTTTCATTCGGCTCCTTTATGGAAGATGTATAAATTCCTATATTAAGACATGAACGAAAAAAAAAATTCCACCCATAACATCTATGTCAGCTTTTCTGTCTGAATGTATTCAGAACAACCCGCTTTCTAGACGATCCCTATAGAAAAGAGGGGGATTATATTATAACAACCTTTCTAGTTACTTCGTTCTCTATTTCTATGTGAGAGAATCCTTAGGAAAAGCATTTTGTTTCTACCGAGCTAAAAAAATTTGTCGATGTCTCTAGTAAACCAAAGTCATTGTTTAATAGCCATTTTGCTTCAATTTCCGTAATACAAATTCCAAATTAAAGATTTAGTTACGATTAGAAAGCCACTTTCTATCTTTATCCATGGATCCTTTACTCATACTTATTCAATTAGAAGTATTGATCTAATAAAAAAAAAATTATGTTTCGTAATCTCATAATCCAATTTTTCAATTTTTAATTGATTCTTGGATACAAATCACGAGAATGTATATTCTTCCTCGAATTTTTCATTGAGAGGTAAAGGATTAAATCCTTTTAAGAAATAAAGTTTTTGGTCGGAATGAAATATTAATCAAACCGAAAGACCCCTTAACTATATAAAGGATTATAGAACGAATCACACTTTTACCACTAAACTATACCCGCTACAATCCGATTATTGTATATAAATGAACCTTTTGTCGAACAAGAAAATGGGTCGTAATAAAAAGTTAAAAGAGTAAAAAGAAAGGATAGGATCATAAAATAATCATGAAAATTAGAGCGTTTACGTGTTGTATCAGAGAACCCAATGAGATTCGGAAAAGAGAATTCATTAAATTTCAATAACTAAAACTAAATAACAAGTGTTTTTTTGCCGGAGGTTTTTGACCTAGACGTCTCGACAAAACTACTTAAGCCATAACATACATGAAAATGTATTGTGCAAGAATCCACAGCTCCCTTTTTGTTATTTATTTACTTTACTAAAATAAAAGGAATAAAGAAAATAAAGAATAAATATAAAAAATTAAGAATTAAGATAAGAAACGACACTTTGATTCGATATCATTTGATTCTATATCATAGAAATCAAAAGAGTTTTTATGTTTCCAATCGTAATAACAAGCAAGTATTTTAGTTTTCAAATAAAAAAAAATTATTTATGATTCGTTGGAACAATAAATGGCGGGCCCGGCCTGGTCAGTACTTAGCCGGGCCGTGGAACTAAAAAGCACTCTCGGATGAAAAAAAAATATTATGAAGGGCTCTTTCAATCCTTATTTTTTATAATGTAACATAGTATTATCCTTTTTCAATTGGGAGGAGAGATGGCTGAGTGGACTAAAGCGTCGGATTGCTAATCCGTTGTACGAGTTTTTCGTACCGAGGGTTCGAATCCCTCTCTTTCCGTTTTTGTTGATGACTTGGTATTTTCTTTCGAATTTTTCGCGAGCTCTTTTTATTTTTAATAGTTAAAAATGTGTAATAGATAAAATCCTACTAAGAACATTTAAAAATCAAGCAAGGAAAACAAAAACCTTATCTTTTATTCTTCACGTCCAGGATTACGTCCTGGATCATTAGACAGGAATCCGAAAATAAAGAGAGAAACAAAGAATATCACTACCGTGTAAACAAATAGTTTGAGAGTAAGCATTACATAATCTCCAAGATTTTTTTTAGTAAAAAAGAGAATAGATTCTCCGTTTTTATACCGCATACCCTACTATTTTGATTTTTTATTTTGACACCAAGAAATAAAGTGGGGTGATCCAGATTTTTCGCGGTTGTACAAGAATTTCAATATTTGAATTGAGGGTGTAAGACTTATCTGATCTTATCAATTCTTTTCTTTGAATTTTTTTTTTTCAATAAATCATGAATTTGTCTAGACATTATTAAATTAAAGATATCATCGAAAACTTACAGCAGCTTGCCAAACAAAGGCTAAGAGAAAAAAAAACAGGGGTATTACTGGCATAAAATCTACGATTGGATTTAAAAAAGCGTAGGCCTCGGGCAATTTGGCGACGAAAAAACTACTTGAATAAAGAGCAGAATTAAGACAGATACAGATCAAACTAAATATATTAAGCATAACAAACATTTTGTTCTTGAGGATAATTGTATTTTATTTATTTTGATTGAGTTATTAATAAATTGAGTTTTTTATTATTTTATTATTATAAATATGTTATTATTCATAGAAAAGAAAAATGAATAAAAAGAAAATAAGATAGACCAAAAAACTTTCTTTGATTTGAACTCACCCAATCAAAAATCCTTCAATTCTCAAATCAAAAGAGAATAGAATAAACCATACTTTCATACAATATCTTAATTGAATTATATGTAATGATCAATAAATTCTGTTTAATTCTACGTCTACATGTATAAAAATTCTAGTAATCTATTTTATAGATAATAGATATTTAGACTTGAGTTGACGAACAACCAGTACCAATATTAGTGTTTATTAGTGTCGACTAGAAATGGGGCGTGGCCAAGTGGTAAGGCAACGGGTTTTGGTCCCGCTATTCGGAGGTTCGAATCCTTCCGTCCCAGAACATACCTGACCCACGATCATTTTATTAATCTATAATAAAAAATAAAATATATATCTATATCATAATCTATATCATAATAAAATATATCAAAATAAAGATTATATTTTCGACCAGTCTTCCGTTTAAGAGTATAATATTGTTATAGAATGTGATTCTTATTTCTTTTTTTTTTTTTATTATTAATCATATCTTTTTCACAAATTTAATCGAGTTCAAATAACACGCATATGAAACGAAATTTTGATTTGTTAAATATTACTGATTTTACAATATGAAATACGAAAAAATAACAACCTAAATCTTCAATCTTTCCTTACATCAGTCTTTTTTTTTTTATTAATCATTGATGGTTTAATCCAATATGGATTTATCTTTCTCTTAATGATGATAAAAAGCGAATGGTACTTACTGTAAAACCTTATGCAAATAATGATATAGGGTAGGAAACTATTCAACTATTCAATCAATTAAATCTTTTTAATGATTTCTTATGAGTTCTTGGTACTCTAAGAAGTGTTAAATTGTTGAATTTATCCTATCACGTTACTTGAAGATAGAGATTCAAAATAACTTGTTTATTCGTGTTTATTTATTCATGTTATGTTAGTTATAATTAAAAAAAAATTATAAACAATGGGGTTAAATTGATTGAATTCTTGTTGAGACTTCGTCATACATTATCCATTCTTCATATAGAAGAAAAAAGTATAGATTATTATGTACCGACCGAACCGATGATTATTCACGATTCCATAATTGAATCAATTACATACTGGTTCCAAACTGAAGGAATGTTATGGTAAAACTTCGTTTAAAACGATGTGGCAGAAAGCAACGTGCGACTTGAAGGACATGATCAGCTGTGGATTCTTACATCCACCACTTTTTTATATTATATAGGAACGAAAGTGCTCTTGGCTCGACATCATTTGTTCTGTTCCACTGGAACCCTCATTTTTGAGAGTGTTGCCATGTAAATAGTACACGATGGAGCTCGAGTAGAACGTATTGATTAATTTCTCAAGGGCAAGAATCTAAGGTTAGTATCGATCAATAAATTGGAACAACTTCGTAAGTATATTTTAGATATATAAATCTAAAGGATCCAATTCGATAAAATTTAAAAGTTAATTTTGTTGGAATTGGTAAAACTCTTTTGATCAAATCAAATCAAAAGTAAAGTGTATTACGTAGGAATCAACCATTCATACGATTCTTTGATAGAAAGAAATCACAAAAAATGGTATGTTGCTGCCGTTTTGAAACGATTTAAAGATCACCGAAGTAATGTCTAAACCCAATGATTCAAGGCAAAGATAAAGATCCTGGAACAAGGAAATACCGTTTTCAATTGTCTCAACAACCAGATCATATTTAAGAATCAAAATAGATTCTAAAGGAGACAGACAAAAAGGGTTAGAGACCACTCAATAAATTTAATACCTAAAAGGTTTCTTTTGAGTTATTTGAGAGTTATTCAACTTGAGTTATGAGGATACAAATAATTTTTTTTTGGGGGGGGGGGAAGACTAAGAAAAAGTATTTAAACTAAAATCAATAATATAATGAATTTGATGATTTTATGGATCTATTTGTTATTATGATTCTATACATAGACATAATTTAGAATTTTCTCGAGCCGTACGAGGAGAAAACTTCTTATACGTTTCTAGGGGGGGGGGAGTATTGTTCATCTATCCCAATGAGCCATTTATCGAATCGTTGCAATTGATGTTCGATCCCGACGAGAGGGAAGAGATCTTCGTAAAGTGGGTTTTTATGACCCGATAAAGAATCAAATCTATTTAAATGTTCCTGCTATTCTATATTTCCTTGAAAAAGGTGCTCAACCTACAGGAACTGTTCATGATATTTCAAAAAGGGCGGGGGTTTTTACGGAACTTCGCCCTAATCAACAAATAAAATTCAATTAATGAAATAAAAAAAATGTGGATGATTTGTATATAGCCTTGTATAACCTTTTTGTTTCTTTGCTATTTCCTCTTTTGTTCTATTTATATCATACTAAATTTATTATTGTTACTATAAAAGAGTGTCTTTTATTTTTATAACGACAAAAATCGATTTATATTTTATTGATATAAATTTTATTGATATATATAAAATAGATAGAAAAAGATTAAGTGAATAAATAAATGAAGTAATCGGGTCTATAAATATAAAATTTTGAGATTACTGTCAGAACAAATAAAAAAACACAAAGGATTTCACTTGCTTATTTTAGTGAATAAACCTCATTTTTTTACTTAATTTTTTTTTCCACCAATATTGTATCAATGTTGTATCAATGTTGTGTTGTATAGAAATATTATATATAGTGCCAATCCAACACAAGTCCTTAGTTTTTTTTTTTTCTTATTTTTTCTTATAATTCTAATTGTCTAATTGTCTAATTGATTGAAATTGGAATTGTTAGTTAGATTTATAAATTGTTTTTTCTTTTGTATTCTTTTCTCAACATTCATATTGACAACAGTGTATCAAATAAATATAATCCGATCGTGGATAAAAGGATCCATTTATATCTCCGTCCCATAGCTTTTATTTCATTCAAATAATGGGTTCTTGTATTTTCTGTGATACAAGAAGTCTTTTTTTGATTAAGATTAAACTCAATAAAATCTATATACTATAGAATTAATGGATGTATTTATAAATATTTTACTTTATCCCTATTTTTATCTGAGAGTTTTTTCATCGGATCTGTTCATTTTTATTATGTTCAGAATCTAATCAATTAGAATTTAAAAAATTTGTGCTATTTTAATTTTTGATTGGTTTGGATTGCGTTGTGCAATTCAATCTTTTTTTTATTGAGATTCCGATTGTATCTACACATTCTAATTATTTTATTTGGGTTGCTAACTCAACGGTAGAGTACTCGGCTTTTAAGTGCGGCTAGCATCTTTTACACATTTGTATGAAGCAAAAGATTCGTCCATACCATCGGTAGAGTTTGTAAGACCACGACTGATCCTGAAAGGAATGAATGGAAAAAGCAGCATGTCGTATCAATGGATAATTCTAAGAATATTTCATTCTTACCGAATAGGTCCAAAACCTTATTAAAATTGTTTGAATTCTTGTCGTGTAATAAAAAAAATGAATTTGGTCGAGTGAATAAATGGGTAGAGCCCTACTACGGTTCCAATTATAGGGAAACAAAAAGTAATGAGCTTCTGTTCTTAATTTTTGAATGATTACCCGATCTAATTAGACGTTAAAAATATATTAGTGCTTAATACGGGAAAAACTTTTCCCATGAGTGGATTATAAATTTCTTATGAGTCCTAATTATTAGCTATTACCCATTATGGGGTAGAGATAAATGTGTAGAAGAAGGCAGTATATTGATAAAGATTTTTCAAAATCAAAAGAGCGATTGGATTGAAAAAATAAAGGACTTCTAACCATCTTGTTACCCTAGAATGAACATAAATCAATTAGATGGAAAAAGAGAGGCTAGAGAGTCTGTTGATGAGTCTTACTTGTTCCGAGGTATTTTCTTACTATAATACCTTGTTTTGACTGTATCGTACTATGTATCATTTGATAACCCAATAAATCACCTATTTATTTTCTTGTTCACATTAAAAATGGAAGAATTTCAAGGATATTTAGAACTAGATAGATATCAGCAACATGACTTCCTATACCCACTTATCTTTCGGGAGTATATTTATGCACTTGCTCATGATCATGGTTTAAATAGATCGATTTTGTTGGATAATGGAGGTTATGACACTAAATATAGTTTACTAATTATAAAACGTTTAATTAGTCGAATGTATCAACAGAATCATTTGATAATTTCCGCTAATGATTCTAACCAAAAAAAATTTTTTGGGTACAACAAAAATTTGTATTCTCAAATGATGTCGGAGGGATTTGCAGTCATTGTGGAAATTCCGTTTTCCCTACGATTAGTATCTTCCTTAGAGGCGACAGAAATCGTAAAATCTTATAATTTACGATCAATTCATTCAATATTTCCTTTTTTAGAGGACAAATTCCCACATTTAAATTATGTATCAGATGTACTAATACCCTACCCCATTCATCTGGAAATCTTGGTTCAAACCCTTCGCTATTGGGTGAAAGATCCCTCTTCTTTACATTTATTACGACTCTTTCTTCACGAGTATTATAATTGGAATAGTCTTATTACTCCAAAAAAAATTATTTTTTCAAAAAGTAATCCACGATTATTCTTGCTCCTATATAATTCTCATGTATGTGAATACGAATCCATTTTACTTTTTCTTCGTAATCAATCTTCTCATTTACGATTAACCTCTTCTGGTATCTTTTTTGAGCGAATACATTTCTATGAAAAAAAAAAATATCCTGTAGAAGAAGTCTTCGTTAATGATTTTCCGGCCGCCATCTTATGGTTCTTCAAGGATCCTTTTATGCATTATGTTAGATATCAAGGAAAATCTATTCTGTCTTCGAAGGATACCCCTCTTCTGATGAATAAGTGGAAATATTATCTTGTCAATTTATGGCAATGTCATTCTTATGTGTGGTCTCAACCAGGAAGGATTTATATAAACCAATTATCCAAGCATTCCCTTGATTTTTTGGGTTATTTTTCAAGTATGCGACCAAACCTTTCGGTGGTACGGGGTCAAATGCTAGAAAATTCATTTATAATGGATAATGCTATGAAGAAGCTTGATACATTAGTTCCAATTATTCCTTTGATTGGATCATTGGCTAAAGTGAAATTTTGTAACGCATTAGGGCATCCTATT